ATTTATTATATTTATTATATTTATTGTACGTAATAAATAAAAAAGGAAGTTCTGATACATCTGAAAACCGACACCAAGACTAGAAATTTTTGACGAACAGGATCAAAAATCATTACTCTTTCGACACAAGAAGGGTAATTTTCTACACCCCTTTCTTGTGTCGAAGAATAGGAAGACAAATAATCCCTCCTAGAATTATTTGTTGCCCACATTTATAATATAATTTATAGTTCCGCGCTTACTTATGCGACTATCTATCCCAATCTTATTCTATTTGCAATAGAATAAGATTGATAATTGAAATCCGGCAATAGTAACATAGTCGTACCAATTCAATTTGACAAAAAAAAACAAAGAAAGCGGTGGTAAAGTCAAATAAAATAGTCTCAGATCTACCTATATATGATATGACTAGGAATGCGGTACAATGGATTCCCCGCGAAGCTCCTAGAAAAAGAGTATAAACAAGAACAAGTAAATAAAAGGTTTTTCAGAATTTCAGTTTTTTTTGATGATACATAATCGACAACAATAATTTGTTTCTTTTTACGAACTTGATGTCGATAAATCGGCGAGTCTAGAAATTCATTTCGGCCAATTGAACCTTTTCGAACTGTTTCTTTTTAAGAACCAAAAAGATTTGTGCCAAACTAACAGATGCCAAGAAGAATAAAAGACCCTGGACGCGTAATGGATCTTGAAGTACTATTTCTGCATCTCCCTGACCAAATCCACCCACATTAGGATTACTCGTTAATGGTTGATCAAATCTGATGGATTCACCTTCAGAAACAAGAAGTTCTGGTCCAGGAGGGATAATATCAACCACTTGACCTCCATCCGACGGATCTGTTATGGTTATTTCATATCCCCCCTTTTCTTTTCGTATGATTTTACTTACTATACCCGCCCCTGTAGCATTATAAACTGTATTGTTACTCTTGCTTCCGTCGGGATAAATCTGACCCCTTCCCCTATTTCCCCCTACGTACATAGGATATTTTAAGAAGTGAACATCCTTCTTAGTAGCGGGGTCGGGGGAAAGAATAGGAAAGGCGATTTCGCTATATTTCTGACCAGGGACAGGCCCTATCACAAGAATATTTTTTTGATTAGGGCGGTAGCTCTGAAAAGACAAATTGCCTATCTTTTCTTTCATCTTGGGAGAAATACGATCGGAAGGAGCTAATTCAAACCCCTCCGGTAAAATAAGAACAGCCCCTACATTCAAACCCCCTTTCTTACCATTAGCAAGAACTTGTTTCACTTGCTTATCATAAGGAATTCGAACAACTGCTTCAAATACAGTATCAGGAAGTACCGCTTGTGGAACCTCAATATCGACGGGCTTATTGGCTAAATGGCAATTGGCACATACAATACGCCCAGTCGCTTCTCGTGGATTTTCATAACCCTGCTGCGCAAAAATGGGATATGCACTTGAAATGGATGTTCGAGTCATGATATATATCATGAGCGATACGGAAATAGATCGAGTAATCTGTTCCTTTATCCGAGAAAAAGTATTTCTAGTTTGCATGGTCTAATCATTGATCCGAAAATTTCTACAATAAATTGGGTAGGTCGCTCGTATAGTTCCCTATCCACGATTCTGCTATTTACTGGAATCATTTTACTGGAATGCTATAGGATGAAAATCCCCCGGGTAGAAAGTTTTTAATGCTTATGTAGAACTACACATTAAGAAACATTCTAATTTGATTAGATTTATATCGGTGGATCATTTATCAATCATTCATTGAATGATAAATAACTACAAGTGACGGAGATACACGATTTAAATAACGGAAAATCCAATATTTTAAAATAGTATCGAGAATAACTGGAAAAGTGGAAACAAGACCAGATATGATTTGATCATTATGAACAAATCCAAAATCCTTGTAGACAGAACCAATCATTAGTTCCCAACCGTGGGGTGAATGAAATCCGATACATAAATCCGTTAATAAAAGAATCGAAAAAGCTTTTACCGTATCGCTTACGTTATATAGGAATTCCTGAGCCCAAGAGTTAAGAATAACAAGTTCTTCATTACCTAAAATAGAATAGCCGCTTAGAATAGCAAAACAGATTATATTTGTCGAGAAGTGAAAAATCATATGGATACGATCCTCATTGTGTATCTTGATTAATTGGATCGTTTCTTTGTGGATTCCTATAGGAAGCTTTTGTAGATGTATCTCCGAGTATTCCTTGATCAGTTCGTCCAAGAAGAGGATTTCCTCTAATTCTATGAACTTTTCTTAAATACTTTTTTCTTGAATATCATTCAAAAAGATTTCGGATTGATCAGTAGTCGACCAATTAGTAACCCAAGATTCTATACTTTTAGTAAAGGATGAGAGAGAAATCCAACAGGACAAAAACACTATAGATGCAAGATACAAAAGAGGAATGAATGCTTTCTTTTTTTCCATTTTTCGTCTGTGAATTATTAATTAACCCACTTCATTCGTCGACTCTATGTGATCGAATATTTCTTTTCTTTTACCCATAAGTTCTAGACAAGGTATCAAACCTATGAATCTATTTTATTTGTGATTTTGTGTGAATCTAGAAAGAATACAAAAATAGACTAAGACTCCACTTCGAATTCGAATCAAGAAATAATCAAAAATATTGTTTCCAGATCTCTCAATTCATCAAATTCCTTAAAGTGTCTCCTTTCGATGAATGGCCGAAAGGAGACACTTTAAGGAATGAATATTGTTGAATTATTGATATTTTGAGACGAAGGAATTCCTTTTCTATCAAAATATACAATATTTTGAAAAAATTCCAACGATTACCCATATCCAAGAATAGAATAATTGAGATAAAGATATTGTGATAATAAAAAAATGAGTGGTAAAACAAGACAGAAATGGGCCTGTTATCATTATTAAGAAACCCATTATTGGTTAGTATTTAGTAATGGAACACAAAAGAAAGGATAAATAAAGGATCAATTGACAGAAATAATTTACACGGTAGGATTTATCTACATCTAAAGTATCAATTCCAACAAATATTGAAAAAAGACCAATTTATTTCTTTCGAAATCGTTTGATATATCCGATGAATTGAATCTAGTAGTTCAATTTGTTACTTGTTTGAATTGAGTTGCATGGATTTGGATACGCATAAAAAACCACAAAAGAGGGAGTTTTGTTTTATGGTTGTTCCATATACATCGACTTTGGCTCGAATGAACGTTTTGACGAAACTTCAGTTAAATTCTGTTATAGAAAAATAAGATTATTGCATTTTTTCCCTCCTGTTGAGAAAGCATTCATTCTTAAGCCCATTTCCTTTTCTCAAAAGACTCTCAAAAGACTTCAATTGGTACGCGCAAAAAATAGGCCAATTCAGCGGCTTTTTGTTCAATTTCTCGTGAAGTCAAATTCTCATCAGTACGGGTCAACGGAATAGCTCCCCGGCCTCTGATGTCCATATAAAGGATACGACGATTATAAATACCCTCTTTAACTTCTATTCTAACGGACTGAATATCTTTTATACGGAATCGGAGGAATATGCGACGATTTTTTCCAGGAAATCCCCAACGAAAAATACACACTATTCCTTCCTTTCTATCGAATCGATCATAACCACTACCTACATTCCAGGAAATTGTGCACCACAAATAGGAACTAATAAAGAGACCTGCGATCCCGTAGAAAGACATCACGAGCCCTTGTGGAAAAAAAACAATTTGCTGAGCCGAAACAAAAGATATCAAATTTCTGCCAAGATAACTGGAAGTTCCAACCAATAAAAATCCTACTGAACCTAAAAAAACGATAAGGGCCCAGCAAAAATTACTTAGTTTTCGAGACCCCGTTATAAGTTCTATCCATATATGTTCTGATCGCCAACTCATACTTGATCCGATTTAATTTTATTGGAATTGAGAGAATACCCCAAATTATTTTGACTTTTTTTGTTTCCGAAGGAACTTTCATCAAACTAGCACTAGTTCACATCAAACTAGTGCTAGTTGATGTGAACCCTTAGGAGTAATTTATCAAATTGGTTAGATCTAAACTAATAACATACCCTTGATCCCAATATACATATTGATATACAGATAGATCCACCAACTTTAGGTATCCAACGATCCTGCTATATTTGAAACTAGCTGGAATTTATTTACCCATAGATCATTTTCTGCAGGCATAATAGCTTTTTCCTTTAGAAATCACATGTCATACCATATTTCCATTTCCCGAAAGAAATAAATATCTGTGTTATGCTAGCAAGTAGAAGTTCAAAAAAAACGGATGAGATTGGGTCCCCTCAGATCTAAACAATCTTGTTTTTTTGAACATAAAGAAATAAAGAAGCCATTGCAATTGCCGGAAATACTAGGCCTACTAAAGGCACAAAAATAGAGGGAAAAGTGAAAGTTGTCATAAAATGGGGTACCTCGATTTACTATTTGCACCTGTTATTATTTTTTTTATATCATATTTTATAATAAATTATATCATATTTTATAATAAATAATAATTATAATTCAAAATTGTAATTATTATGAATTGGTCTTTATTAATAAATTGAATTTGAAAATTAGAAGAAATATATATCTATATATCTAAGTGAGTATATAGACTAAGTCCAAGGAATGTAGAACTAAATAAATGAACTTATTCATCTTTCTACACGAAAGATACGTATGATAATAAACTTTGATTATATTATTTTTCTTAATTTCTTTGTGTTTTGTTCTTGTCTTCTAATTTTAAAAGGTTTCTTACAAATTATCGAAAGATTTGCTAGAATGCGACACAACCGGGATTTTTAGTGAAAATGATATCTTCGGGCAATGCAGAAAGATAAAAAACTATAACTATATATCTATCTTTTCTATATTTATTTGATTATCTACGTAATCTACGTAAGGCGAAATTCGTTTTATTTGCCTAATTTCACGAAAGGAAGAACTCACGCTTTTATCTTCTTGATAAAGACTTCTTAATTAGTAATCGGAAATC